ATTGTTTTGATTACCAAAGGGATTCGTTTTTCAAATTAGCTTATCTCCTAGATCTATGTGAATAACTCTTTGGAGTTTTTCACCGGACTCATATTTTTGTTTTTGACTTCTTAAATTCATTAAGGTTAGGTATACCAACTAAAGGTTAGGTATACCAACTAAAAGGAGTATCACTAACTTGGGGTCGACGGGGGAAATTCATATGGAGTTTCTCTCCGAAGATGAAGATTATAAGATTCTATGATTTGTTTATCAATGATTGGATAGGGATCCATTTTGTTTTCTATTTAAAACGATTCCTGTGAGTGAGTTTTTAGGAAGAATTTTCTTTATATGAACTAGCCGGTCAGTTCCAAATCCAAATAAAGAATGAAGAAATCCAAACTATACAATTTTGTATTTCAAATCTGCATTTTATTTTCTATTTATTATTATTATTTATAGGGTTATAGGGCTATACGGACTTGAACCGTAGACCTTCTCGGTAAAACAGATCAAACTAACTGATTATTATCAAAATGATCTGAACTGTTTTCAAAACCCAACATGCATTTTATTTTGCATTGGGCTCTTTCATTAACTGATAGAAATATCAGCCAATCCACCATATTCTTTCTTAATAGAAAAATAAGATAAGGAGATGGCTCCATGTGCTCTGATTCATTATTTGGGATTCTGCTCCAGGAGCACTACCAAAGTGTTTCGAGGGTGGAGTTATCTTGACGTAGGTCTGCCTATGGCCTAGAACGTTTTAAGTTAAATAAAGTCTCTATCGTTCGTTTTAAAATGAAAATAAAATATGAAACCTCATACACCTTAAAGTTCATAATACGAAAAGAGATTTTTTGAGGACCTTATACTCATTATGCCTAGCATTGAATGCAATGGTATTCACCTTATCAATACCTCAAATCAACGATGGAGTCTGTTTGGCATCTAAAAAAGAGCACCAAAATCGGACCGACCCATTTGTCAGGCTATTGTTCCCTCAAAGTTAAAGTTATGGAGTAAGACATCGATTTCACAATAAAATCAATTGTATGATGGACTCCCCCGAAAAAAGCATTGGCGCGTGTGTAAACGAGGTGCTCTACCAACTGAGCTATAGCCCTTAGTGCTTGTAATCCGTATTTTATCACGTATATAATTTCTTGTCAAGATGAATATTCTATGATCCAACATCCATAATTTTATTGCGGAGTGTTTTATATTATTATTGCTTATAAGGAATATGATATTTATAATCCATATAATCCATCGATGAGATGAGTTCCATTTGGTTGTCTTTGGGATAATAAATTACCTACTTAACTCAGTGGTTAGAGTATTGCTTTCATACGGCGGGAGTCATTGGTTCAAATCCAATAGTAGGTAGAACTTATTAGATACCGCAGTCAATGGTATCTAATAAGTTTTTTGCCCCACCCTCTTTTTATTCATTTTGTATTCTTATTGATTTCTTATTTCATTTTTTAAACGCAATGAGTTGTATCAAAATTGGACTCCAATCAAGCAAGATCCAATCAAAATAAGGTTTCGAAAGAGAACTTCTTTTGATTATTCGAACGTACCAACTGCCTATGAAATCACATTGATAGCCTCTACTCTTGTCCTAGCCCGTCGGAGAGCTAGATTTGCCTCAATTATTTGTCTCTTTCCTTCAGCTTTTCTTAAATTAGCTTCTGCTATTTCAAGAGCTTGCTGAGCTTCTTGGGGATCAATATCATTACCCTTTTCCGCATCATTTACTAAAACAGTGATTTCATTTTGGCCTATTCTAGCAAAACCACCCATCAGAGCCATCGTTACCCATTCGCCGTTAAGGCGTATTCTCAAAATCCCTATATCCACAGCTGTAGCAATAGGAGCATGATTTGGTAATATGCCAATTTGACCGCTATTCGTAGATAAAATGATTTCTTTTACTTCTGAATCCCAAACAATTCGATTAGGGGTTAGTACACAAAGATTTAAGGTCATTTCTTCAAATTGCTCTCCATTTCTAAGTTCATAGCCTTCGCGGTAGCTTCATCAATATTACCTACCAAATAAAAGGCCTGTTCAGGAAGACCATCTAATTCTCCGGAAAGGATCAATTGAAACCCTCTAATGGTTTCTGCTAGACCAACATATTTCCCAGGAGAACCAGTAAAAACTTCGGCTACAAAAAAGGGTTGTGATAAGAAACGCTCAATTTTGCGCGCTCTTGCTACGGTTAAACGATCTTCTTCGGATAATTCGTCCAACCCCAGGATAGCTATAATGTCCTGAAGCTCTTTATAGCGTTGTAAGGTTTGCTTAACTCTTTGCGCCGTTTCATAATGTTCCTCACCAACGATCCGAGGTTGAAGCATGGTTGAAGTGGAATCTAAAGGATCTACTGCTGGATAGATACCCTTGGCAGCTAATCCTCTTGAGAGTACGGTAGTAGCATCTAAATGTGCAAATGTCGTAGCAGGAGCAGGATCGGTCAAATCGTCTGCAGGTACATAAACTGCTT